AATAATAAATAAACAGAGAGCTCTTGTTCTTATTCGAAACGCCTCGTGATCTTTAACCAATTCTGCGCTTCAATATAATTACCAGGAGTAAGCGCTATAGCCTGTTTCCAATACTCAGCGGCTTGATCGAACCAAGCCTCCGCTATTTCAGAATCCCCCTGTCGAATGGCCTGTTCTCCCCGGTCGGAATAGGCGGGTCAATTCCTTCCCTTACAACCGTACTTGAGAGTTTCCTACCTCATACGGCTCGGCAGTCAATTCTTTTGGTGTCCCATTTTTTGTACCCTACCATATATCCAATTGAATGAGATTTCTCATGGATCTATTGATTTGTCTCAGGTTAACCAAAAGAGGTTAATTAGATGAGTTTCAAACTTTAATTTGGATTAAATTAATAATAAGTTTTATCTTTTCTCCCACCTTCAGAAAAATAAAGCATAGGCGTTTCGGGACTATCGTCCGTTAGATTTTTCTGAAAGGTAACTATCTCGGTTTCATATCATATAGAAAGTTATATAGAATCCTTGAAAAAGACTTCTTCCTCATAAAAAAGACTTACTGTCTTTGGGATCTGATGCTACACCGCTGCTCAATAACTTAGGGGATCGGCTCTATTACATAAGTTGATTCCTAATTTTTATCTCATATCATGACATAAATAAGCAGTTCTTATTTATTGTATCGGCCCCAAACCTCGCTAATTGATCTTTACGGTGCTTCATCTATCAATTAGATCCTTTATCCATAGAATAAAGTATCTAGGCATATATATTTCTTCATATTTCGACTTCTATGAAGTTTCTTTTTTTTTTTTGTTACAGCTGATAAAAATCGTTTTTTGGACGATGCAATATGTAGAAAGCCTATTTTTTTTTTCTAGTATTTTATTTACTAGCGTATTTATTTACTAGCGTATTTGCTCTTTCTTTCCTTTTTTTATTTCTATAGTGGAGATAGTCGCACGTAATGACAGATCACAGCCATATTATTAAAAGCTTGTGGTAAGAACGGGTTTCGTTCTAGTGCTCGAAAATAATATTCTAAAGCTTTTGTATGTTCTCCGTTACTCGTGTAGATAAGGCCTATGTTATAGAGTATATAACTTCGATCATAGGGATCAATTTCTAGTCGCATAGCTTCATAATAATTCTGTAAGGCTTCCGCATAATTTCCTTCGGATTGAGCCGACATCCGTTACGGTCGTCATTCGATTCAAAGAATTCTCCGTTCCAAAACCGTACGTGAGATTTTCACCTCATACGGCTCCTCCTTTCTGTGCATAATGAGAATAATCCAGGGAATTAAAAAAAAAAGTCGAAATAGTGTCATTATGAACTGAGCGGGGCTAATGTTTTTACAAGAAATCTCTAGCCAACCCTCTTGCAAAAGATCTTTTCTTAACATCAAGCGTGTTCGTACTAGATAAAAAAGTAAACTCCAACAATTTCTTTGTTCTCAACGCTCCTTAATTTCCAGGAATTAGTCACTTCAACAGCCTTCGATGGTTATATGGGTATCCAAAGTACGAACAAGATGGATGTTTGTTGTCCCAACCATTTCTCTTAGGTCCGATCCCGATAAGGAAAGGGAATCATTTAGAACAAAGTTTTCGTGTTGTTGATTCCTAGGTGTAGTGCTTCTTCCTCTATGCCGCCTAGTGGTACTAGTGTAGTAGGGTTGACCCACAATACAGACCCATAGGTGTAACCTTTCGCTCAATACTCGAATCAACAATTGAAGCATCTGAGGTCGCATTAATCGGGGATACACGACAGAAAGAATTGCTTTATTTATAAACTTCACCTTCAACAAGCGTAGATTTCTTTTTTTTTTCAATAGTCTTTTTTTTTTCTATTCTGAATCATGTGTCTTTTTCCTAAGACTGAGAGCGGTAAAGTAAATAAAGTAAAAAAAAAAAAAAAATAGATATAATAATCAAATCGCACCATCTCTGTAATAAGTAAATGCCTCTTTTTCTCCTGAAGTTGTCGGAATTATTCGTAATAAGATATTGGCTACGATTGAAAAGGTCTTATCAATAAAATTTCCATTTATCCGCGATCTAGGCATAGGTAGCAATCCATTCTATAACTCTTTTCATTACCCCTCGTGAGAAAATAAAATGATCTCACAAACAAAGGAAGTGTACAGTACGAAATAACATAAAAGCATACCCATTCCATTTTTTTTTTTTTTTTTTTTAATATAGCCCGCTACTTTACTTCAATTTTTTTGGCAGGAATCAAGAAAAAAAAAAAGAAATATTTGAATCCTATTTGATTTTGATTTCATCCAAATTCATTAGTATAAGAATAAAGTATAAAAATAAAAAGAATTATTCTGATTTCATCGAAGTTGAAGAATCAAAAAATTTATCCTACGGATTAGGATAGATTAGCAAAATTGGAGAAGTTTTGATTAAATTATGATCAAAAGAGGAAAAATAATCAAATAATCGTTCTATGATGAAAATAGAATAACTGTCCTTTTTTGTGTTTTG